GGTGGTTAGGGCACCCCATATTTAGAGATAAAGAAGGGCGCGAACTCTTTGTACGTCGTATGCCTACCTTTTTTGAAACATTTCCGGTAGTTTTGGTAGATGGAGACGGAATTGTGAGGGCCGATGTTCCTTTTAGAAGGGCAGAATCAAAGTATAGTGTTGAACAAGTAGGGGTAACTGTTGAATTCTATGGTGGAGAACTCAATGGAGTCAGTTATAGTGATCCTGCTACTGTGAAAAAATATGCTAGACGTGCCCAATTAGGTGAAATTTTTGAATTAGACCGGGCTACTTTGAAATCCGATGGTGTTTTTCGTAGCAGTCCGAGGGGTTGGTTCACTTTTGGGCATACTACATTTGCTTTGCTCTTTTTTTTCGGACACATTTGGCACGGCGCCAGAACCTTGTTTAGAGATGTTTTTGCCGGTATTGATCCAGATTTGGATGCTCAAGTGGAATTTGGAGCATTCCAAAAACTTGGAGATCCAACTACAAGGAGACAAGTAGTTTGATACAAGATTCCTTTGCCTATATATATATATATTTTTTTTTTTATCTTTTTTTATTATCTATTATTATCTATATTATTATTTATTTTATTTATTTTTTTATTATTATTATATTTATATTAATATTTATATTATACTATTTATATTATACTTATATATTTATATATATATAGATAGATAGATAGATAGAATTATAGTAATACTAAGTAATACTAAATTATATAAATTATAGTATTAAATATGGTATATAGTAAATATTATACTATCATTTAGAATTTATATTATAGTTATTTATATTATAGTTATAGTAATAGCAAATTGTAAATTTAAATTTATAATTTTTTTTTGTAAATGACCCAAAATGAATAGGTATGGAAGCTATAATTGTAAACCACGATCGAATCTATGGAAGCATTGGTTTATACATTCCTGTTAGTTTCAACTTTAGGAATAATCTTTTTCGCTATCTTTTTTCGAGAACCACCTAAAGTTCCAACTAAAAAAATGAAATGATTTTTCATTATCTCCATGGAAGTAATGAGCCCCCCAATATGAATATGGGGGGCTCATTACTTCAACTAGTCCCCATGTTCTTCGAAGGGATCTCTTAATTTTTGCGAGGGTTGCCCAAAAGCGGTATATAAGGCGTACCCAGTAAAGCTTACAAGTAAACCGGATATGGAGATGGCGACTAGGGTTGCTGTTTCCATTTTTCGATAATTTCAAGATCACAATGGATCACCACAATGTCGTTTATTTACAACTAAAACGGAAGGATATACAAAGTCAACAGATTTCAACTCATGATGAAAGAGGATTTATGGCTACAAAAACCGTTGAGAGTAGTTCTAGATCTGGGCCAAGACGAACTAACGTAGGGAATTTATTGAAACCATTGAATTCGGAATATGGAAAAGTAGCTCCAGGATGGGGGACTACACCAATTATGGGGGTTGCAATGGCTCTATTTGCAATATTTTTATCTATTATTTTGGAAATTTATAATTCTTCCATTTTACTGGACGGAATTTCAATGAATTAGTTTATAAAATTTATAAAAGTTTATAAAAACGGGAAGTCCTTATTTTTCAATAAATCAATAAAAAAGTATTATTTTACTTAAACTTACTTAATACTTCAACTTAAGATTGCTTAAGACTTGTATTTATAGACTATTCTGGTAGTTCGATCGTGAAATTTATTTGTTTCAATATTTCATTTCCGGAATATGAGCGTGTGACTTGTTATAATTGATCCTATTGATAATACAGAGAATGTACCTGTCATCTCTATCAAGATGATTCTACTTCGTCAGATATTTATTCTAGTCTCTGGAGCACGGACTATATAGAATAGATCAATAAAAGAAATATTTGAACTATGATTCATACCTATTCTTCAGACCTCGCAAGCGGATGGAAATAGGCTTTTTCGAAATCAAACAAATTTTTCCTTTCAGTTTTGACCAAAAGAAAACTCTTTCTATAGCTATAGCTATAGATATAGATTTTATTGAGTCATTACATTCATTGAATAAGTGATGATCAAATGGTTTTTACTCAGAGAAACTTTTAGTTTAGCTTTTGCTTTCTTAAATCATCGTGGTTCTAGTATGAATCTGAGGTTTCAATTGATTCATAGGGTCTCAACAAGATAATTCTTATCAAATAATATCAAATAAAGTTAAAAAAAAAAAAAAGATAGGGAAGAGAAGATTCAAGAGGCCTGTTATAATTAACATAAAAGAAAGATGGAGGAGCCAACTTGAGATTGTATTTCTTGGCATTATCATCACAAAGAAGAGATTCCGGATTTTTCTTATTCTTACTTCGTATCTTTGGGTCAAATAGAGTGACGTGGCTAAGACCCAAGAAGTTTTGAACTATCTATTCCATATCCATTGAAACCAGTATTTGTGTGTTTCGGCTTGAGCCGTACGAGATGAAATTCTCATATGTGGCTCTCAGAGGGGGAGTCCTTCTTGGGTTACCTATCTCAATAAAGTATATGATTGGTTCGAAGAACGTCTCGAGATTCAAGCGATTGCAGATGATATAACTAGTAAATATGTTCCTCCTCATGTCAACATATTTTATTGTCTAGGCGGGATTACGCTTACTTGTTTTTTAGTACAAGTGGCTACGGGTTTTGCTATGACTTTTTACTATCGTCCAACTGTTACAGAGGCTTTTTCCTCTGTTCAATACATAATGACTGAGGCCAATTTTGGTTGGTTAATTCGATCAGTTCATCGATGGTCAGCAAGTATGATGGTTCTAATGATGATCTTGCACGTATTTCGTGTGTATCTTACGGGTGGGTTTAAAAAACCCCGCGAATTAACTTGGGTTACGGGGGTGGTTCTGGCTGTATTGACCGCATCTTTTGGCGTAACTGGTTATTCCTTACCTCGGGACCAAATTGGCTATTGGGCAGTAAAAATCGTAACAGGCGTGCCTGAAGCTATTCCTATAATAGGATCGTCCCTGGTAGAATTATTACGTGGAAGCGCTAGTGTGGGCCAATCCACTTTGACTCGTTTTTATAGTTTACATACTTTTGTATTACCTCTTCTTACTGCCGTATTTATGTTAATGCACTTCCCAATGATACGTAAGCAAGGCATTTCAGGTCCTTTATAGAAAAGGCAGATCATATATATTTGTAATTTATCATATAGGGGAGGAACAAAAATATTTAATTGCTACAAAACAAATATGGATTATTGAAAAATTAAGGCATGTTATTTGGATACTTCTCTTCAACTCTGAAGTATTGTATTGTTACGAATAGTTGAAGTATATTTTACTAAAAGAGGATGGATTATGGGAGTGTGTGACTTGAACTATTGATTGTTCCATGCGGATATATGATTTTTTCCGCCACGTTGGAATTCACAACCCAATGTGTCTCTGCATCCAACCATCAGGTCAATCCCCTTATGTAGCATAGGATAGGCCGGTTAGCTTGAGGAGAATCTTTTCTATGATTATACCCTAATCATGTTATGCATGAACAGGCTCCGTAAGATCCCTAGAATAAGTGATGTGGCATGATCCAATGTTCTATCTATTCCACTTTGTTTGATTTTTTTTTTATTATATAATTATATATTATAATAATTATAAAATTATAATTTATTAATTTATTAGTAATTAGATATTAGATTAGATAGATAGTATTTATTTGATTAATTTGATTTGATAGTAATCTAATTATAGTATGTAGATGCATTCATTTCCTTTGCATCGACCCTGATCTATAATACTATCGGAGTGAAATAAGGGATCTAAAGAAGAACAGAGATTAGACTTTATTAATAATAAGTAAAAACTTTGTATTGTTGTATGTAAGAAAATAGAGATTTTGTGGGGATAAATAGCAAACAAAAGACATGAGATAATCCAAAAAGCACTTGATCATTATCGTTGTAAGCCTGCTTGGATATGGAGCATTTCTTTGCCAGAACTGAATTCTTTGCAATGAGCAATGAATCGTTGCAACCCGGGGAAATGGAATTTTATAAATCTTTTCTTACATAGAGTCATTCTACTCATTCTACATTGTATATGTAGATATGTATGATATGAAATATAGATTCTCTATGTACCCATTTATGTTCTATGGATCTATTTCTGTCATTCTTTTGATTCTTGTGCTCGAGCCGGATGATAAAAAATTATCATGTCCGGTTCTTTTGGGGGATGGATCCTTAAGAATTCACCTATCCAAATAACAAAGAAACCTGATTTGAACGATCCTGTATTAAGAGCTAAATTGGCTAAGGGTATGGGGCATAATTATTATGGAGAACCTGCATGGCCCAATGATCTTTTATATATTTTTCCAGTAGTAATTCTAGGCACTATTGCATGTAATGTAGGCTTAGCAGTTCTAGAGCCGTCAATGATTGGTGAACCGGCAGATCCATTTGCAACTCCGTTGGAAATATTACCCGAATGGTACTTCTTTCCCGTATTTCAAATACTTCGTACAGTACCAAATAAGTTATTGGGTGTTCTTTTAATGGTTTCAGTACCAATAGGATTATTGACAGTACCCTTTTTGGAGAATGTCAATAAATTCCAAAATCCATTTCGTCGTCCAGTAGCTACAACAGTCTTTTTGATCGGTACTGCAGTAGCTCTTTGGTTAGGTATTGGAGCAACATTGCCTATTGAGAAATCCCTAACTTTAGGTCTTTTTAAAATTGATTAAACCGTGAAATGCCAGGACATAGGTATCTAAGGAAGATCCCGTTCTGGATCTTCCCTAGATACATCAATCAATTTTATAATCTTAAGTAGGTTTATGATCTATATCCGCAAATATATGGATCGTGCCGTAGATTCAAAACTCATTCTATTCTTTTTTCTTTATAAAAAAAAAACTAAAAAATTTTAGAATTCCAACGGATTTAAAATTAACACTTTTTCTTAGGTAAATTGATTGAAAAATGCTTCTGTAGAGTGCCCAATATCTGTTTTACATCTTCTATGCGAAAATATTCCATTTTCATAAGATCCTCTTGACTATGACTCAAAAGGTCCAATAATGTATGTATATTGGACCTTTTGAGATAATTATAGGCCCTGGAAGGCAATTCTGATTGGTCAATAAAAATACATGTTAATGGAATTCGTTTTTTGTTTTTCTTTAAATCAGTGAATTTGTCTTGAAAGGAAAAAGGGGGTAGATTCGATCTGTTTTCATTTTCCTCGAAATTCATGTCCTTTTTTTCTGCATGTAGAAAGGGAATCAATAAATCAATCAAATTACGAGAAGCTTCATAAAGTGCTTCTTTAGGAGTTAAACTTCCATTCGTCCATACTTCTAGAAAGAGTATTTCTTGTTTTTCATTCCCATTCCCGTAAGAATGAATACTATGATTCGCATTTAGAACAGGCATGGATACAGTATCTATAGGATAACTTCCATCGTGAGATTCGTTTGTAGATTTCATATGATATCCGCGATCTCTCTTGATTTGTAATTCAATACACAAATCAATTGGTTCTGTCAGGTTAGCTATATGCTGTGTCGTGTCAACTATTTCTACAGAAGGTGGTGAGATGATATCTTGAGCGGTTATGTATTTTGGACCTCTGACGCAAATGGATGCGTCCCTAACTCCATATAGATTACTTTTCAATACAATTTCTTTCAAATTTATTAAAATATCATGTACTGATTCTTCAATACCTACTATCGTAGAATATTCGTGCAGCACATTCTCAGATGTTGCACGTGTGATAAATGTTCCTTCTATTTCGCCAAGTAAAGCCCTTCGCATGGCAATACCTACGGTATCGGCTTGACCTTTCATAAGCGGGGACAGAACGAAACGACCATAATAAAGGCGCTTGCTGTCTACTCTTGATTCAACACATTTCCACTGTAGTGTTCGAGTGGATCCTGCTACTTCTTCTAGAACCATACTATTATTTTTATTTTCTTTATGATTATTGGATCGGATCATTGACTCATTTATTTTTATTGGAATCTCTTGAATTCTTATTTCTACACACGTCTTTTTTTAGGGGGGCGACATCCATTATGTGGCATGGGTGTTACATCACGTACGAAACTTAATAGTATTCCGCTTCTACGAATGGCTCGTAATGCCGCATCTCTTCCGAGACCTGGACCCTTTATCATAACTTCTGCTCGTTGCATACCCTGATCCACTACTGTACGAATAGCGTTGAGTGCTGCTGCTTGAGCAGCATAAGGTGTTCCTTTTCTTGTGCTTCTGAATCCAGAAGTCCCCGCGGAAGCCCAAGAAACTACCCGACCTCGTACGTCTGTAACAGTTACAATAGTATTGTTGAAACTCGCTTGAACATGAATAACTCCTTTCGGTATTCGACGTTCATTCTTATGTGAACCAATACGTGCATTCTTACGTAAACCAATTTTTGCTATAGGTTTTGTCATATTTTATTATCTCATATTCATAAGAATAAAAAAAAAATAAGGAAGAATCAGAGATATACAGAAAGATACGCGGAATATCCATTTTATATGAAAACTGATTCTTTTTTCTTTCTTTTTACATGTACATGGGTTTTTTTCTTTTATAAAGTTCTTTATTTAGAACTTGAGAAGAATTATCCCTGTCTCTGTTTATGTCTCGGATTGGAACAAATTACTATAATTCGCCCGCGCCTACGGATCAGTCGACATTTTTCACAAATTTTACGAACAGAAGCCCTTATTTTCATATTTTTTATTCCTTACCTTCATTCTGAATCTATTTTTTTGGAAACAAAAATTAGTTTTTTTTTTTCGAATTATACCCCTACGAGGGGGATGTTTAAAAGAATGATCTAATCGTTCGAATCTTTTTTTCGAAGTCTATAAATTATGCGTCCCCTGGTTGAATCATAACGACTCATTTCTATTTTTACTCTATCTCCGGGTAGTATACGTATAAAACTGCGTCGGATTCTCCCTGAAATATAACCTAGAATTAGATCTTGATTATCTAATCGAACTCGAAACATACCGTTGGAAAGTGACTCAGTAATTAAACCCTCATGAATAAATTTTTGTTCTTTCATTTCAGATAACCCCCTTTAAGTATCAACTACTAGAGGAAGAGTTCTATAATTCTATAATTCACTTCTCCTCTCTATTTTACAAATAGATAAATAGTAAATTCGAGAGAGTATTAAGTTACCGCAGGAGAATCACCATATATAACACAAAATTTCTCCTCCAATTTTTGCTAGTCGAGCTTCTCGATCTGTCATTATACCTCGAGCAGTAGAAAGAATTATAATCCCCATTCCGCCTAAAATCTTAGGAATTTTTTGATAGTTGGAATAAATTCGTAGACCGGGTCGGCTGATACGCTTTAAAATAATTTTATTCCCTTTCCTAGTCTTTCTATGTCGTAAGGTTAAAACCAAGAATTTTTTTTTACTTTCTTGATGTTTTCGAACGTTTTCAATAAAACCTTCTCGTAAAAGTATTTTAACAATATTTTTAGTGATATTAGTAGATGCTATTTGAACCCTTCCCTTTTTATCCATGTCAGCATTTCTTATAGAAGTTATTATATCGGCAATAATGTCCCTACCCATGACGAATTATAGTTATTGGTGCCTCCTCATTTTTGATATAATCAACATGCTTTTTTTGTTTTAGTTTAATTTTTTTCTTTTTTTTTTTTTTTTTTTTTATTATTCAATTTATTATTAAATTATAATTTCTTTTAATTAAAAGTATATGCATGAGACACGATCTATTAATTGGATCTATTTCAGATATTCAAATTAATAGAAAATAGAATTTAAATTCTAGAATTATATATTCTATTCTATATCTATACTATGATATAAATATGATATAACTAGAAATAAAAATAGGAATGAATATACTATAAAATAGTATAATTTAATATATCAAAATATAAAAATATCAAAATATAAATAGTCGAATAATAATTAATATAATAATAATTAATTAATTAATATAATAATTATAATAATAATAATATAGAGAATAGAAATATAAAATAAAGTATGTCCTATTTTAACCTACTAGTCTGATTTAGAAGACTATAAGACTTCGGGTGCTAATGAAACTATTTTAGTAAAATTCAACTGTCTCAATTCCCGAGCAATCGCACCAAAAATTCTAGTTCCTTTTGGATTTCCTTCTTTATCAATGATAACCGCTGCATTGTCATCATATCGTATTATCATGCCATTGTCACGTTTGAGTTCTTTACACGTGCGTACAATCACAGCTCTAATTACTTCTGATCTTTCTAGAGGCATGTTGGGCACTGCTTCTTTGATTACAGCAACAATAACATCGCCAATATGAGCATATCGTTGATTACCAGTTCCTATGATTCGAATACACATCAACTCTCGAGCTCCGCTGTTATCCGCTACATTTAAAAGGGTCTGAGATTGAATCATATCATTTTTTTTTTTTTTTATCTCTTATGTCAATGCAAGGGACAAGGGAAAAAATAAATATTGTCTGTCCAGAGATAAAGAAATCCGCGTTTGTTTTTTCATTCTCAATACACCTTTACTTACTTTTGTTTACCTATCCTGATCCTGAAATAACAAATTGAGTTCGTATAGGCATTTTGCATGCAGCTATTTTCATAGCTGCTTTGGCTACAGTTTCTGATACTCCACTTATTTCATAAAGTATTCGGCCCGGTTTAACAACGGATACCCAATATTCGGGGGATCCCTTCCCCGAACCCATACGTGTTTCCATAGGTCTTACTGTAACAGGTTTGTCGGGAAAGATACGTACCCATACCTTTACACCACGACGTGCATATCGTGTCATTGATCTTCGCCCTGCTTCTATTTGTCTAGCTGTGATCCAAGCAGGTTCAAGTGCCTGAAGAGCATATCTTCCGAAACAAATATGATTGCCTCGGCAAGATATTCCCTTCATTCTACCTCTATGTTGTTTACGAAATCTGGTTCTTTTTGGGTCATAGTTGATGGTTGTTTCTGAATTCCATCTCTACTGCAGAACCGGACATGAGAGTTTCTTCTCATCCAGCTCCTCGCGAATCACTAGACGTGTTTGTTTATGGATAATGCTTATTTCTTTTACTTTTAAAAAATTTTCTAAAGTATTTAACTTTACCTCATATTGAATCATCCAAAAAGTCATACAATAAATGAAAAATAAATATAAAAATAAAAAATATAAAACAAAAGGTTACGCGGGCGAATATTGACTCTTTTCTCTTTTATTTGTAGGGTCATTTTATGACTAGTCAGAAGAAATCTATGTTATTCTTGGTTCATTCCGCCATCCTACCCAATGAATCATTAGGATTGATTCTTTTTCAATCAAATCCTATGTAGTCACAGGTTCCATCGTTCCCATAGCTTCTCCATTAATGCTTAGGCCTGAACTCTGCAATGGAGCTCCCAACAAAATCAGTTATTTGTTTCTGAGTCAATCTCCTCAGTTTTCTTAACCCGAAGCTCGATTCAATTATTCATCTATGTTTCTATTATTTATATCCTTATTCTATCTTATTAGATAGATAATCTCTATATTGATTATTGATTAGATTATTATTATTTAGTAATTATTTATATTTAGATTCTTTATTATTATGATCATATATTAATTCTATTTTTTATTATATTATATATTATATTTATTGTATATTGATGTTGATGCTTTATCACACTGCTTTTTTTTATGGAGTGATTTTTCATAAACCATACATATTGGAATCATATATCATTGAGATCTTTATTCTCTCTTTCTATCATCCTTTCATTTTTCTACATCCCTTTTTTTTTTCATAATTTATAATTAGATTTATTTTTTATGAAAAAAATTTCAGTTGCTATAACTATATGATCGATTCAGTCATATAGTGACTGTTTCTTGGGATCTCGACAATACGAAGCAATAAGTTGGTTATTAGTTTTTAGTTTTTTTAGTTTTGATCGTTACTAAGTTTATAGTGGGGTCATCTTTTTTTT